GTTAATGTAGCTTAATCTTAAAGCAAAGCACTGAAAATGCTTAGATGGGTATTCATACCCCATAAACATAAAGGTTTGGTCCTAGCCTTTTTATTGACTCTCAGTAGACTTACACATGCAAATATCCCTGCCCCAGTGAGAATGCCCTCTATATCAAACTGATCAAAAGGAGCGGGTATCAAGTTCACTACTCAGTTGCTCATAACGCCTTGCTCAACCACGCCCCCACGGGATACAGCAGTGATTAAGATTAAGCTCATGAACGAAAGTTCGACTAAGTCATACTAGCACCTGGGTTGGTAAATTTCGTGCCAGCCACCGCGGTCATACGATTAACCCTGGTCAATAAAACACGGCGTAAAGCGTGATTAAAAGAAATAACCTAAATAAGACTAAGCCCAGACTAAGCTGTAAAAAGCCCTAGTCACAATAAAAATAACTAAACGAAAGTAGTCTTAAAACCCTTGAACTCACGATAGCTAAGACCCAAACTGGGATTAGATACCCCACTATGCTTAGCCCTAAACATGGACGCTCAAATAACAAGACCGTTCGCCAGAGTACTACTAGCCACAGCTTAAAACTCAAAGGACTTGGCGGTGCTTTACATCCCTCTAGAGGAGCCTGTTCTATAATCGATAAACCCCGCTATACCTTACCACCCTTTGCAAATATCAGCCTATATACCGCCATCTTCAGCAAACCTTAACAAAGCCTCATAGTAAGCGCAATAATGAAACATAAATACGTTAGGTCAAGGTGTAGCCCATAGGGTGGAAAGAAATGGGCTACATTTTCTGATACAACAGAACATCCTTCCACGATAGCTTTTATGAAATTAAAAGCCCAAGGCGGATTTAGTAGTAAGCTAGGAATAGAGAGCCTAACTGAATTGGGCAATAAAGCACGCACACACCGCCCGTCACCCTCTTCAAGTTCTACAGACAAACATGCAATATTTAATCTCACTCCGTCAACAGTACAAGAAGAGATAAGTCGTAACAAGGTAAGCATACTGGAAAGTGTGCTTGGAATAATCAAAACGTAGCTTAAGCAAAGCACCCGGCTTACACCCAGAAGATTTCTTTTACCAGAACGTTTTGAACCAGTCCTAGCCCACGCAATATATAAAGTCAAATAACTATAATTTAATCATGTTAAACAAAACATTTACCCTAATTAAAGTATAGGAGATAGAAATTTTTAACTGGAGCTATAGAGCAAGTACCGTAAGGGAAAGATGAAAGAAACAACTTATAGTGAAACAAAGCAAAGACTAAACCTTTTACCTTTTGCATAATGAGTTAACTAGAAATAACTTCGCAAAAAGAATTTAAGTCAAGTACCCCGAAACCAGACGAGCTACTTACGAGCAGCTATTAGAGCTAATCCGTCTATGTGGCAAAATAGTGGAACGACTCATAAGTAGAGGTGAAAAGCCTACCGAGCCTGGTGATAGCTGGTTATCCAGATAAGAATCTTAGTTCAACTTTAAATTTACCCTAAGCACACATAATCTAAATGTAAATTTAATTGTTAGTCTAAAGAGGGACAGCTCTTTAGAAATAGGAAAAAACCTTCATTAGAGAGTAAAATATTTAATTTCCATAGTTGGCTTAAAAGCAGCCATCAATTAAAAAAGCGTTCAAGCTTAACCAAATATACTAAACTTAATCCAAATATTATCATTCAACTCCTAATTACACACTGGATTAATCTATAAACAACTATAGAAGCAATAATGTTAATATGAGTAACAAGAAAACCTTTCTCCCTGCATAAGTTTATATCAGTTCGAATAAATCACTGATAGTTAACAAACCTATAATCCTACTCAACAACCTAAACTATTATTAATTTTAATGTTAACCCAACACCGGTATGCACTATAAGGGAAAGATTAAAAAAAGTAAAAGGAACTCGGCAAACACTAACCCCGCCTGTTTACCAAAAACATCACCTCTAGCATGTACAGTATTAGAGGCACTGCCTGCCCAGTGACTCATGTTCAACGGCCGCGGTATCCTGACCGTGCAAAGGTAGCATAATCATTTGTTCTTTAAATAGGGACTTGTATGAATGGCCAAACGAGGGTTTATCTGTCTCTTACTTTTAATCAGTGAAATTGACCTTCCCGTGAAGAGGCGGGAATAAACAAATAAGACGAGAAGACCCTATGGAGCTTAAATTTACTAGTCCAAGTATACCCTATATTAATCTACAAGAGATAAAATCCTATACTTATGGACTAGAAATTTTGGTTGGGGTGACCTCGGAGCATAACTAAACCTCCGAATGATCTTAATCCAGACTATTAACCCGTCTAAATTCCAACTCATAAATTGACCCAAACTATTGATCAACGGAACAAGTTACCCTAGGGATAACAGCGCAATCCTACTCTAGAGTCCATATCGACAGTTAGGGTTTACGACCTCGATGTTGGATCAGGATATCCAAATGGTGCAGCAGCTATTAATGGTTCGTTTGTTCAACGATTAAAGTCCTACGTGATCTGAGTTCAGACCGGAGAAATCCAGGTCGGTTTCTATCTATTAAAAATTTCTCCCAGTACGAAAGGACAAGAGAAATAGGGCCAATATCCGCAACATGCCCTATGCCTAATAGATGAAATAATCTTAATCTAATTAGCTATTTAAATATCTCACCCTAGAACAGGGTTAGTTAAGATGGCAGAGCCCGGTAATTGCATAAAACTTAAAACTTTACTATCAGAGGTTCAACTCCTCTTCTTAACATATATGTTCATAATCAATTTACTCCTGTTACTTGTCCCAATTTTACTAGCCATAGCCTTCTTAACCCTAGTTGAACGAAAAATACTAGGCTACATACAACTCCGAAAAGGTCCAAACGTCGTAGGGCCATATGGCCTACTCCAACCATTTGCCGACGCCATAAAATTATTTATTAAAGAACCTCTCAAACCTCTAACATCTTCTACTATCCTATTTATCATCGCCCCCTCTCTAGCCCTAACCCTGGCATTCACAATATGAATCCCACTACCTATACCACAACCCCTCATTAACATAAATATAGGGGTCTTATTTATCCTCGCCACATCAAGTTTAGCAGTATATGCAATCCTATGATCAGGATGAGCATCAAATTCTAAATACGCCCTTATTGGAGCACTACGAGCCGTAGCTCAAACAATCTCTTATGAAGTCACCTTAGCTATCATCCTGTTGTCAGTCCTTCTTCTAAACGGATCATTTACTCTATTCACCTTAATTACAACCCAACAATCCATTTGACTCCTTCTACCCACATGACCCCTAGCAATAATATGATTTATTTCTACTCTTGCCGAGACTAACCGAGCCCCCTTCGACTTAACAGAAGGAGAATCAGAATTAGTTTCCGGATTTAACGTAGAATACGCTGCAGGCCCTTTCGCCCTATTTTTCATAGCCGAATACACCAATATCATCATAATAAACGCCCTCACCGTAACACTATTTTTAGGTACATCCTTTAACCCAATAATACCTGAATTTTTCACTTTTAACTTCATATTAAAAACATTAATCCTAACCTCAACTTTTCTATGAATCCGAGCATCATACCCTCGATTCCGATACGACCAACTAATACACTTACTATGAAAAAGCTTCTTACCTCTAACATTAGCTTTATGCATATGACATATTTCCCTACCTATTATCATTGCATGCATCCCCCCACTGATCTAAAGAAATATGTCTGACAAAAGAGTTACTTTGATAGAGTAAATAATAGAGGTTTAAATCCTCTTATTTCTAGAACTATAGGATTCGAACCTAGTCCTAAGAATTCAAAATTCTTCGTGCTACCTTCATACACCACATTCTACTAGTAAGGTCAGCTAAATAAGCTATCGGGCCCATACCCCGAAAATGTTGGTTTATAACCCCTCCCATACTAATTAACCCCATTACATCCTTCGCCATTTACCTAACCCTATTCTCAGGTACCTTAATTACACTATTTAGCTCTCACTGACTACTTGCTTGAGTAGGCCTAGAAATAAGTATATTAGCAATAATTCCTATTCTAATAAGTAAGGCTAACCCTCGATCAACAGAAGCTGCATCTAAATATTTCCTAATTCAAGCCACAGCATCAATAATATTAATAATAAGTGCAATTATAAACTTTATAAAAACAGGACAATGACTTCTTTCTAATCCACTAGCTCCTATTCCATCCCTAATACTTACTATAGCCTTATCAATAAAAATAGGACTAGCTCCATTTCACTTATGAGTCCCTGAAGTAACCCAAGGTACTCCCCTTATATCAGGATTAATCTTACTTACATGACAAAAAATTGCTCCTATCTCTATCATAACCCAAGTCATCCATTCCATTAACCTCCCCCTACTAACCTTTATAGCAATCCTTTCCATCGCGATAGGCGGATGAGGTGGACTTAACCAAACTCAACTCCGAAAAATCCTAGCCTATTCATCAATCGCCCACATAGGTTGAATAATAGCAGTCATTTCATACAACCCTACACTTACCATATTTAACCTGATCATTTATATCACCCTTACGATCAGTATATTTCTTCTATTTCACTTAAACAATAATACTACTACTCTCACATTATCAGACACATGAAATAAATTTCCCCTATTAATCTCAATTACTCTCATTATTCTTATATCCCTAGGAGGCCTGCCCCCTCTAACAGGATTTGCCCCCAAATGGATAATTATCAAAGAACTTGTATCGAACGATAGCATTATTATACCAACAATTATAGCTATAATAGCCCTACTAAACCTATATTTCTACATACGACTTATTTACTCAACATCACTAACACTTTTTCCATCATCTAATAACAACAAAATAAAATGACAATTCGAAAACATAAAATTTACTCCACTCATCCCAACCATTATAATTATCTCCACTATATTCCTCCCTCTCACACCTATACTCTCTACCTTAAACTAGGAATTTAGGTTAACTAAGACCAAGAGCCTTCAAAGCCCTAAGTAAGTAATAATACTTAATTCCTGATCTAAGGACTGCAAGACCTCATCTTACATCAACTGAATGCAAATCAATTATTTTAATTAAACTAAGCCCTCCGCCCTGAACTGACAGGATTTAAACCTGCAAATATTTAGTTAACAGCTAAACGCCCAACTCAACTGGCTTCAATTCACTTCTCCCGCCGTAAAGAAAAAAAGGCGGGAGAAGCCCCGGCAGAGTTGAAGCTGCTTCTTTGAATTTGCAATTCAATATGATAATTCACCTCAGGACTTGGTAAAAAGAGGGTTCAACCTCTGTCTTTAGATTTACAGTCTAATGCTTACTCAGCCATTTTACCACCTACCTATGTTCATCAACCGTTGATTATTCTCAACTAACCACAAAGACATCGGAACCCTTTACCTTTTATTTGGAGCTTGGGCAGGAATAGTAGGGACCGCACTTAGCCTTCTAATTCGAGCTGAGCTGGGTCAGCCTGGAGCCTTATTAGGAGATGACCAAATCTACAATGTTATCGTTACCGCACACGCATTCGTTATAATTTTCTTTATGGTCATACCTATTATAATTGGTGGCTTCGGTAATTGACTAGTCCCTCTTATAATTGGAGCTCCTGATATAGCATTCCCTCGTATAAACAACATAAGCTTTTGACTTCTCCCTCCCTCTTTCCTTCTTCTTCTAGCTTCCTCTATAGTTGAAGCAGGAGCAGGAACTGGTTGAACCGTGTATCCCCCACTAGCCGGAAATCTAGCACATGCAGGAGCCTCTGTCGACTTGACCATCTTTTCTCTTCACTTAGCAGGTGTTTCATCAATCCTTGGTGCAATCAATTTTATCACCACTATTATTAATATGAAACCTCCAGCTATGTCTCAATATCAAACCCCCCTTTTCGTATGATCAGTACTAATTACAGCTGTCCTACTCCTCTTATCCCTTCCAGTTCTTGCCGCTGGGATTACTATACTTCTTACTGACCGCAACCTAAATACAACATTCTTTGATCCTGCTGGGGGAGGAGACCCTATTCTCTATCAACACCTATTTTGATTTTTTGGTCATCCCGAAGTCTATATTTTAATCTTACCCGGTTTTGGAATGATTTCTCATATCGTCACTTACTACTCAGGTAAAAAGGAACCTTTTGGTTATATAGGGATAGTCTGAGCTATAATATCCATTGGCTTCTTAGGGTTTATTGTATGAGCTCACCATATATTTACAGTAGGAATAGACGTAGATACTCGAGCATACTTCACATCTGCCACAATAATTATTGCTATTCCAACAGGTGTAAAAGTCTTTAGCTGATTAGCGACCCTGCATGGAGGAAACATCAAATGATCTCCAGCAATATTATGAGCTTTAGGTTTTATTTTCTTGTTTACTGTAGGAGGGCTAACAGGAATTGTATTAGCAAATTCATCCTTAGACATTGTTTTACATGATACATATTATGTTGTAGCCCACTTCCACTATGTATTATCAATAGGGGCTGTCTTCGCAATTATGGGAGGCTTTGTACATTGATTTCCTCTGTTCTCTGGATATACGCTCGACGCTACGTGAGCTAAAATCCACTTTACCGTAATATTTGTAGGAGTGAACCTGACCTTTTTCCCTCAACATTTCCTAGGATTATCAGGTATGCCACGACGCTATTCAGATTACCCAGATGCATATACAACATGAAATACTGTATCCTCAATAGGCTCATTCATCTCTCTCACAGCTGTAATAATTATAATCTTTATGATTTGAGAGGCATTCGCATCCAAACGAGAAGTACTAATAGTAGAACTAACTACAACAAACTTAGAGTGACTGCACGGATGCCCACCTCCTTATCATACATTTGAAGAACCAACCTATGTGAAAGCTTAACTACAAGAAAGGAAGGAATCGAACCTCCTATAATTGGTTTCAAGCCAATCCCATAACCATTATGTCTTTCTTTATAAGATATTAGTAAAATCATTACATAACTTTGTCAAAGTTAATTTATAGGTTAGAGTCCTTTATGTCTTATATGGCATATCCATTCGAGCTCGGCTTCCAAGATGCCACTTCACCAATTATAGAAGAACTCCTTCATTTTCATGATCACACTCTTATAATTGTTTTTTTAATTAGCTCATTAGTCCTCTACATCATTTCACTAATGTTAACTACTAAGCTAACACATACAAGCACAATAGATGCCCAAGAAGTTGAAACCATCTGAACAATCTTACCAGCAATTATCCTTATTCTAATTGCTCTTCCTTCATTACGAATTCTCTACATAATAGATGAAATCAACAATCCTTCTCTAACAGTAAAAACAATAGGTCACCAATGGTACTGAAGCTACGAATATACCGACTATGAAGACCTAAACTTCGACTCCTACATAATTCCTACATCTGACTTAAAGCCTGGGGAATTACGACTACTAGAAGTGGATAATCGAGTTGTTCTACCTATAGAACTTCCCGTCCGCATATTAATCTCATCAGAGGATGTTCTTCATTCCTGAGCAGTTCCATCTTTAGGTTTAAAAACAGATGCTATTCCAGGTCGACTTAATCAAGCTACTTTAACATCAACACGACCAGGGCTATACTACGGTCAATGCTCAGAAATCTGCGGGTCCAATCATAGCTTTATACCAATTGTCCTCGAGTTAGTTCCACTAAAATATTTCGAAAACTGATCCTCATCAATGTTGTAAATTCATTATGAAGCTAACTTAGCATTAACCTTTTAAGTTAAAGATTAGGAGCACAAATCTCCTCATAATGAGATGCCTCAGCTAGATACATCAACATGACTGATTACAATTATCTCCATATTCCTCGCTCTGTTCATTTTTTTCCAAATTAAAATCTCTAATCACCCCTTCCCCCCTAATCCCTCACCTAAAAACCTAACTCTAGCCCAACATAAAACCCCCTGAGAAAACAAATGAACGAAAATCTATTTGCCTCTTTCATTACCCCTTCAATAATAGGGCTTCCTATTGTAATTCTCATTATTATATTTCCTAATATTCTATTCCCCTCTCCTAACCGGCTTATTAACAACCGACTAATTTCAGTCCAACAGTGATTAATCCATCTAGTACTAAAACAAATAATAGCAATACATAATCCTAAGGGACGAACTTGATCTCTAATACTCATCTCACTAATTATATTTATTGGATCAACAAACCTACTAGGGCTCCTGCCTCATTCATTTACACCTACTACTCAACTGTCCATAAACCTAGGCATGGCCATCCCTCTATGAGCTGGAGCTGTAATTATAGGCTTCCGCCACAAAACTAAAGCATCATTAGCCCATTTTCTGCCCCAAGGTACACCAATTCCTCTAATCCCTATACTAGTTATCATTGAAACCATCAGTCTATTTATTCAACCCATAGCTTTAGCCGTCCGATTGACAGCGAACATTACAGCAGGCCACCTGCTCATGCACCTAATTGGAGGAGCAACACTAGTCTTAGCATCTATTAGTCCACCAACAGCTATAATTACATTTATCATTCTTGTCCTCTTATCACTTCTTGAATTCGCCGTTGCACTAATCCAAGCCTACGTATTCACCCTCCTAGTTAGCCTCTACTTACATGATAATACTTAATGACCCACCAAACCCACGCCTATCATATAGTCAACCCCAGCCCATGACCTCTTACAGGAGCCCTATCAGCCCTACTCCTAACCTCCGGTCTTATCATATGATTTCATTTTAACTCCAATTTTCTTCTAACACTCGGAATTCTTACCAACACACTTACTATATACCAATGATGACGAGACATCGTTCGCGAAGGCACATTCCAAGGTCATCACACAACAATTGTTCAAAAAGGCCTACGGTACGGTATAGTCTTATTCATCGTTTCAGAAGTATTTTTCTTCGCTGGCTTTTTTTGAGCCTTCTATCACTCTAGTCTAGCCCCAACCCCAGAACTAGGAAGCTGCTGACCACCTGTAGGAATTAACCCTCTCAATCCCTTAGAAGTCCCTCTCCTAAACACCTCCGTTCTTTTAGCCTCAGGCGTCTCAATTACCTGAGCCCATCATAGTCTAATAGAAGGTAATCGCACACACATAATTCAAGCTCTATCCATTACAATTGCCCTCGGACTATATTTTACACTTCTTCAAGCTTCAGAATACTTAGAAACCTCTTTTACAATCTCAGATGGCATTTATGGGTCAACCTTCTTTATAGCCACCGGATTCCACGGTCTCCATGTAATCATTGGATCTACCTTTCTCCTTGTATGCTTAATCCGTCAACTGAATTTCCACTTCACATCTAATCACCACTTCGGATTCGAAGCTGCAGCTTGATATTGACACTTTGTAGACGTAGTCTGACTATTCCTATACGTCTCAATCTATTGATGAGGATCATACTCTCTTAGTACAACACACAGTACAACTGACTTCCAATCAGTTAGCCTTAGTTTAAACCTAAGAGAGAGTAATAAACCTAATTATCTCTCTCCTCACTAATGTATCTATCGCACTAATCCTAATCTCCCTAGCATTCTGGTTACCCCAACTGAATACTTATGTAGAAAAAACAAGCCCCTACGAATGTGGTTTTGATCCTATGGGATCCGCTCGACTTCCTTTTTCCATAAAATTCTTCCTTGTCGCCATTACATTTCTTCTATTCGACCTAGAGATTGCTCTCCTTTTACCCCTGCCTTGAGCATCTCAGACTAGTAATCTACAGCTCATACTAACAGTAGCCCTAATACTCCTCCTAGTTCTCACCCTCGGCTTAGCATATGAATGAATTCAAAAAGGCCTAGAATGAGTTGAATAATGATAATTAGTTTAAACCAAAACAAGTGATTTCGACTCACTAGATTATGTACTTACATAATTATCAATATGCCTGTTATTATTCTAAACATCATAATCGCCTATACAATCTCCCTCCTAGGAATATTCATCTACCGATCTCATCTTATATCATCACTCCTATGTCTAGAAGGAATAATATTGTCTATATTTATCTTAACTACATTAATAGTTTTAAATACCCATTTCTCTTTGTCATACATAATACCCATCATCTTATTAGTATTCGCCGCATGTGAAGCAGCCGTAGGACTAGCCCTCCTAGTAATAGTATCGAATACATATGGATTAGACTACGTCAAAAATCTTAACATTCTCCAATGCTAAAAATTATTTTACCTACAATCCTCCTTGCTCCTCTTACATGATTCTCCAAAGACTCAATAATCTGAATTAACCCATCAATCCACAGCCTATTAATTAGCCTCCTAGTCCTTCTTACACTTAACCAAACAAATGACAATGGGTTAGTCTTCTCCTCGACTTTCTTCTCGGACTCCTTGTCCTCACCTCTTCTAATACTTACAGCATGACTACTTCCACTCATAATTATAGCAAGCCAAAATCACCTATCCAAAGAACCATTAGCCCGAAAAAAACTTTACATTCTAATACTAATCTCCCTACAATCATTTCTAATTATAACATTTTCTGCTACAGAATTAATTATATTCTACATTCTCTTTGAAGCCACATTAATTCCAACATTAATCATTATCACACGCTGAGGAAATCAAACGGAACGATTAAACGCAGGCCTTTACTTCTTATTTTACACTTTAGTAGGATCACTGCCTCTACTAATTGCCCTTATCTACATTCAAAAGTCATTAGGATCCCTGAATTTTACAATCTCAATATACCAAACCTTCAACCTCCCCACAACTTGAACTAACGATATCCTATGACTAGCATGCATTATAGCTTTCATGGTAAAAATACCCCTCTATGGCCTTCACCTCTGACTCCCTAAAGCTCATGTCGAAGCCCCTATCGCTGGATCCATAGTTCTTGCTGCCATCCTCTTAAAGCTAGGAGGCTATGGAATAATCCGAATTTCAATCTTACTTCACCCCATTACCAATACTATGGCCTACCCATTTATTATACTATCCCTATGAGGTATAATCATAACTAGCTCAATCTGCTTACGCCAAACAGATCTAAAATCTCTCATTGCCTACTCATCAGTTAGCCATATAGCCCTGGTCATCGTGGCTATTATGATCCAAACCCCATGAAGCTTCATAGGAGCAACAGCATTAATAGTTGCCCATGGACTAACATCCTCCATGCTATTCTGCCTTGCTAATACTAATTATGAACGTATCCACAGCCGAACAATACTTCTAGCCCGAGGCCTCCAATCTACTCTCCCTCTCATGGCAATATGATGATTATTAGCCAGCCTGACCAACCTAGCATTACCTCCCACAATTAATCTAATCGGAGAATTATTCATTATTATAGCCTCCTTCTCATGATCTAACATCACAATTATTCTAATAGGAGCAAATATATTAATTACAGCCCTATACTCACTCTACATATTAATTACAACCCAACGTGGAAAATTCACATATCACTTATCTAATATTAACCCCTCACACACACGTGAAAATATACTAATATTTATACATATATTCCCACTCATCCTGCTCTCTCTAAATCCCTCAATCATCCTAGGACAACTATACTGTAGATATAGCTTAAACAAAGCATTAGATTGTGAATTTAAAGATAAAGATTAACTTCCTTTTATCTACCGAGAAAGTAATGCAAGAACTGCTAACTCTTGCTCCCGTGCCTACACCCACGGCTTTCTTAACTTTTATAGGATAGAAGTAATCCATTGGTCTTAGGAACCAAAAAATTGGTGCAACTCCAAATAAAAGTAATAAACTTATTCTCCTCTTTTATCATATTGTCCCTCACTTCACTCATTTTCCCTATTTTCCTCACAATAACTAACAAATATACAAATAACAACTTCCCTAATTATGTAAAAAACACTATTATCTATGCTTTCATATTCTCCATAATCCCTACTCTCATATTCATTTACTCTGGTTATGAAATAATCATCTCCAACTGACATTGAATAACTATCCAAACTTTCAATCTTACCATAAGCTTTAAACTAGATTATTTTTCAATACTATTTATACCAGTAGCATTATTCGTCACATGATCAATCATAGAATTTTCAATGTGATATATACATTCTGACCCATACATTAACCGCTTCTTTAAATATCTCCTAATATTCCTCATTACAATAATAATTCTAGTTACCTCAAACAACCTATTTCAACTCTTCATCGGATGAGAAGGCGTTGGAATTATATCCTTCTTACTCATTGGCTGATGATACGGACGAACAGATGCCAACACAGCAGCCCTCCAAGCAATTTTATATAATCGAATTGGAGACATTGGCTTCGTTCTCGCTATAGCATGATTTCTAACCCACTCAAATTCATGAGATCTTCAGCAACTACTAATTATAAAACCAACTCTCCTTCCACTAATTGGCCTACTCCTAGCAGCAACAGGAAAATCAGCCCAATTCGGACTTCATCCCTGACTCCCCTCTGCCATAGAAGGCCCAACTCCAGTATCAGCCCTCCTACACTCCAGCACAATAGTAGTCGCAGGAATCTTCCTTTTAGTGCGCTTCCATCCCCTTATTGAAAATAACAAAACAATTCTATCCCTTACCCTCTGCCTAGGTGCTATTACCACTCTATTCACAGCAATCTGTGCCCTAACTCAAAATGACATCAAAAAAATTATTGCATTCTCTACATCAAGCCAACTCGGACTAATAATAGTAACAATTGGTATCAACCAACCCTACTTAGCCTTCCTCCACATCTGCACCCATGCATTCTTTAAAGCCATACTATTTATATGCTCCGGCTCAATTATCCACAACCTGAATGATGAGCAAGATATTCGAAAAATAGGAGGCCTTTTTAAAGCCTTACCATTCACCTCATCTTCCCTTATCGTAGGAAGTCTAGCACTAACAGGTATGCCCTTTTTAACTGGATTCTACTCCAAAGATATAATCATTGAATCCGCAAACACGTCGTATACCAACGCCTGAGCCCTAATTATTACACTCATTGCTACCTCCCTCACAGCTGTCTACAGCACACGAATCATTTTCTTCGCTCTCATAGGACAACCTCGATTTTCTTCTCTAAACTCCATTAACGAAAACAACCCCCAACTTATTAATTCTATCAAACGCCTTCTTATCGGCAGTATCTTTGCAGGATATCTTTTATCTAACAATATTCCTCCCACAAACACACCCATCCTAACTATACCTCTACTCCTAAAGCTTATAGCCCTTCTGATTACTATCACAGGCTTTACAATTGCTATGGATCTAAACAAGCTTACCCTCAACCTAAAACTTAATCCTCCCTCAAGCTTATCTAATTTCTCAAATATATTAGGATATTTTCCCCTTACAATACACCGACTCTACCCTTATCTTAACCTTACTGCAAGCCAAAAATCCGCCTCAACTCTCCTTGACCTAATCTGAATAGAAAAAGCTATCCCCAAATTAATTGCAAGCCTTCAATCTAACGCCTCCACAATAACCTCTAATCACAAGGGCTTAATTAAACTCTACTTTCTCTCATTCCTTTTATCTATTGGTCTAGCCTTTTTTATTACTATCTATTTCCACGAGTAATTTCAATAACAATAAAAATACTAACAAACAAAGACCATCCCGCTACAACCATCAATCAGCACCCATAACTATATAAGGCCGCAACCCCCATTGAATCTTCACCTATTAGACCTAACTCCTCACTCTCAAACACTTCTCACCCTTCCATATTATTAAACTCAACAACCACCTCTACCCCATCATACAAGACGGACATTAACATAACAGACAACTCCACTAATAACCCTAACAACAAAACGCCAAATACTACCACACCAGAACTTCAAGTCTCTGGATATTCATCAGTTGCCATAGCAGTAGTATATCCAAATACGACCATCATTCCCCCCAAATAAATCAAAAACACCATTAATCCTAAAAATGATCCCCCAAAATACAAAACAATTCCACACCCAATACCACCACTAACAATTAACCCTAACCCACCATAAATTGGAGAAGGCTTCGAAGAAAACCCTACAAAGCCTAAAACAAATAATGCACTTAATAAATTAATTAAATATGTCATTGTTTTTACATGGAATCTAACCACGACCAATGACATGAAAAATCATCGTTGTTATTCAACTATAAAAACTTAAATGACAAACATCCGTAAAACCCACCCACTAATTAAAATTGTCAATCACGCATTCATCGACCTCCCAGCACCCTCTAACATCTCAGCATGATGAAACTTTGGTTCCCTTCTAGGCATTTGCTTAATTATCCAAATCTTAACTGGACTCTTTCTAGCAATACACTACACATCAGACACAACAACCGCCTTTTCTTCTGTTACCCACATCTGCCGAGACGTAAATTACGGCTGACTTATCCGCTATATACATGCCAACGGCGCTTCTATATTTTTCATTTGTCTCTTCCTTCACGTAGGCCGTGGACTATACTATGGCTCATATCTCTATTTCGAGACATGAAATATCGGGGTTATTCTTCTATTTGCAGTTATAGCCACAGCATTTATAGGCTACGTCCTTCCTTGAGGACAAATATCCTTTTGAGGCGCTACCGTCATTACTAATCTCCTATCCGCTATCCCCTACATCGGCACAAACCTAGTAGAATGAATCTGAGGAGGATTCTCAGTCGACAAAGCCACCCTCACACGATTCTTTGCATTCCACTTTATCTTGCCCTTCATCATTACAGCCCTAGCAATAGTTCACCTACTATTTCTTCACGAAACAGGATCTAATAACCCATCCGGCCTTATTTCCGACTCAGACAAAATTCCTTTTCACCCCTACTACACAATCAAAGATATCTTAGGTCTATTGGTTCTTTTACTAGCCTTCATAATGCTAGTCCTCTTCTCCCCTGACCTCCTAGGAGATCCCGATAATTATACACCCGCTAACCCACTCAACACCCCTCCCCACATTAAACCAGAATGATACTTTCTATTTGCCTACGCTATCCTTCGGTCAATTCCTAACAAACTAGGTGGAGTCCTCGCACTAGTCTTCTCCATTCTAATCCTTATACTCTTCCCCGTCCTTCATATATCCAAGCAACGAAGCATGATATTCCGACCTATCAGCCAATTTCTCTTTTGAATTTTAGTAGCGGATCTATTTACACTAACCTGAATCGGAGGCCAACCCGTTGAGCACCCCTTTATTACAATCGGCCAATTAGCCTCTGTACTCTATTTCTCCATCATCCTTCTTATAATACCAATCGCAAGCCTTTTAGAAAATAAACTCCTTAAATGAAGACGCCCTAATAGTATAACTATTACCTTGGTCTTGTAAACCAAAAATGAAGACTCCTATCTTCTTAGAGCAACCTCAGGGAAGAAACTACAAGTTCCACCTTCAACTCCCAAAGCTGACATTACTAATTAAACTACTCCCTGCCCCTCCCCAACAACCTTGTATTCGACGGGTTCCTCAAAATTTGACTTCTATGTAAGTATTAAAATTTTGGCATGGTTACTTGTCTTATGTATATCGTGCATTAATGCACTACCTCATAAATATATGTATTAAATACATATTATTATTAATAGTACATAGGACATAATATGTTAAATCAACATTAAACCCATGCATACATGCATATAAGCATGCACATAATACTCATATAGTACATAAAACATACCTTTACAGCGGCCATAATTAATGCTTGACAATACGGATATCCACCTATACATTAACTTCTTATTTCCCCATAGCACATACTATTCACTAGCGGCACATACCCCATTTTCGTCATAAACCTTTCACGTTCCAAATGACTATCCCCTTCCAATGGGTGTCTCTTAATCTACCAACCTCCGTGAAATCATCAACCCGCCCGATACGTGTCCCTCTTCTCGCTCTGCGCCCATGAAACTTGGGGGTAGCTAATGTGAAACTTTATCTGGCATCTGGTTCCTACCTCAGGGCCATAATATGCGTGATCGCCCACTCGTTCCCCTTAAATAAGACATCACGATGGATTAGTTCCATTTTCACCCGTGACCCAACATAACTGCTCTGTCATGCCTTTAGTGGTTTTAATTTTTGGGGGATGCTTCCACTCACCATTGGCCGTCAGAGGCCCCGTTGCAGTCAATTCAATTGTAGCTGGACTTATTAGTCAATATTCTCGTCTAGCATATTAACCAGAAGGTGATGTCGGATTAATGCTTGATGGACTAAAAAATTTTTACTAGAGAATTTCTACTGTTAAGTTTTAACCTTCCCTTTCTTCTTATAT